TATCGGTCTTTTGAGAATACGCCTCAATGACCAATGGTTAACTGTGGCTCTGATGGGCGGTTTCGCTAGGATAGGTAATAATGAGATCACTATTTTAGGAAATGATGCAGAGATGAGTACTGACATTGATCCGCAAGAAGCTCAACAAGCTCTTAAAATAGCTGAAGCTAACTTAAGTAGAGCTGAAGGTAAGAAACAGGCAATTGAGGCGAATCTAGCTCTCAGGCGGGCTAGAACACGAGTAGAGGCTATCAATAATATTTCCAATAAATAAAAATAATCAATCAAAAGAAGTTTTTTATTTTTAGAAGTGGAAGTTATTTATTATACTATACATACCCTATTTAAATTCTGCTAATTGAAATGGAATACAGTTAAAGTCTAATCTGATACAACTAAAAGAAAAAGTATGGTAGAAAAACTTATTAGATACCATTGACTCCGGTATCTAATGAGTTCTACCTACTATTGGATTTGAACCAATGACTCCCGCCGTATGAAAGCAATACTCTAACCACTGAGTTAAGTAGGTTATTTATCACCAAAAAGGATCCATTACTTGGGAATTATAGATGGAATATTATTTATAAGCAATACCAATCTCCTTTAGCCATAGAACTATCCTGTGGGATCATGGAATATCCAATCCATCTTGACAAGAAATTATCTATATGTTAAGATATCTAGGAACAAGGGCTATAGCTCAGTTAGGTAGAGCACCTCGTTTACACATGCGCCAATGCTTTTCAAGGGAGCCAATTATGCAATGAACATAATTTATCTTATTGAGAAATCGATGTCTTACTCCATAAATTAAACTCGAGAGAACAAAAGAACAATAGCATGACAAATTTTTGGTTCGGTCTGATTCAGGTACGAATTCAGATGCCAACATAGAATCCTTTATAGTTGATAAGGTTAATACTTAGCCCATTCAATGCCAGGCATAATGAGTTTAAGGACCTCAATCAAAATAACCTCTTTTCGTTCTATGAACTTTAAGGTGTATGAAGTCTCATATTTGACTCTTGCAGCGGAGCGGCGGAGACTCTATTTAACTTAGGTTAATTTAGGCCGGAGGCAGACCTAAGTCAAGGTAACCCTTCTTTGAAAAACTTTGGTATTGCTCTTAGATTAGAATACAAATAATGAATCAGAGCACATGGAACCATCTCATTATCTTTTTTTCTTCCCGTAATAAAGGAAAGAAAAATATGGTGGACTAACTGAATATTTACATCAGTTAATGAAAGAGCCCAATGCAACAAAATGCATGTTGGGTCTTTGAAACAGTTCGAATCATTTCGATAATAATAATAATAAGTTTGATCTGTTTTACCGAGAAGGTCTACGGTTCGAGTCCGTATAGCCCTAATACATTCTATTTTTTTAGAAATAGATTTTATTTCCTTATTAGTGCTTTTTTATGAAAAGGCCAATAGGTTGGTCCATAGAAATGAAAGCATTACTACATGTTCATGTAAGTACATAGGGACAGAAAAATAAAAACAAGAACAATGCATTTTAATGGATCCAATTTCAATAGATCTAACACAGTATTTGTCAAATCTTGGCTTGGATAAAATACCCATACCTCTTCATTAATTTTCGTGCATGACATGATGCTGGCTAAAAACTTTAGCCTGACCCAACCAAATCGAATCATAGGTCACATGGACCCAGGACCTATTCTTTTTTTGGTCTTGTATTTGTTTTGTGGAAGTCCCCAGACTAATCGAGAACAATAACTCCAATTGATTGTTTTGGATATGATTAATTAGTCCTAAATGTATCAACTTGAGTTTGATTTTATATTCTATCAGTTGAGTTGGTTGGGTAATTTGGTCTGTCGAATAGTTCGATGTATTAAATTTTTTGTATCGAGTCAATACAAACAATGAAAAATAAATGATATAATGAATGAATCTTTAAATTAAAAATGAAACAAGACATGTCCCGCAGCAAACAAACTCTATGTGGTTTGATTAAATTAAAATCAATTCTTGTTTCTCCTAAGAAGTGCTGGATTAATTGACAATTACAATTCTAATCGAATAATTCAGTATATTCCACATTAAATTAATTAATAGGGGTGCACTTATGTTTCTGCTTCACGAATATGATATTTTTTGGGCATTTCTGATAATATCAAGTGTTATTCCTATCTTAGCATTTGTAATTTCCGGAGTTTTAGCACCAATTAGTAAGGGGCCGGAGAAGCTCTCTAGTTATGAATCGGGTATAGAACCCATGGGAGATGCTTGGTTACAATTCCGAATCCGCTATTACATGTTTGCTCTAGTTTTTGTTATTTTTGATGTTGAAACGGTCTTTCTTTATCCATGGGCAATGAGTTTCGATGTATTGGGTGTATCCGTATTTATAGAAGCTTTAATTTTCGTGTTTATCCCAATTGTGGGTTCAGTTTATGCATGGCGAAAAGGAGCATTAGAATGGTCTTAGTTGAATATTCAGACAATAAAAGGGAAGGAAAAGATGA